AAATCTGCCGAATCACTCATGTTATGATCTTCTACATCCTGGGTCTCCCCGTTCCGTCATCTGGCTTATGTTCTTCATGTAGCATTCAGACCGGATGACTCTATGAAATTACGTCGATACTTCCACATATTACGGGTAACGTAGGAGACATCTCTATTTTTCTCCGGGGGGTCTTTCTAATTACCACTGCTTAGCTTTCAATTCGCCTCTGACCATCAAATGAAATGTGAATAACCCGTCCTCCTCTCTTTGAAACAAGGGGCGCTTCCGGTTCTGTGCGCGCTTCAAACAATTTTGTCTTCTCCATATTACCATATCTCTAGAGTCAATAATTTTCTATGAGGAACTACTGAACTCAATCACTTGCTGCCGTTACTCAACAGTTTTCTGTTGAGGTCTATCCCGTAGAGGTACTCCAATTGGATCAGTGATCGATTTCTAGGTTTCGTCGTAAACCTAATTGGTTACTTCCAATTACGTAAATCAATAGTTCAACCCGCACTCAAAGGTAGGGCATTTCCCATTGATATAGGAACTTCTGTACCAGAAACAATGGTATCTCCAATTATAGCCCCTCTGGGATGTAAAATATATCTCTTCTCACCATCCCCATAGTGTATGAGACAAATGTATGCATTTCGATTAGGGTCATATTCTATGGTTACGATTCTACCAGATATATCTTTTTCATTCCGTCGAAAGTCGATTTTACGGTATAGACGCTTATGACCTCCCCCTCTATGCCCTGCGGTAATGATCCCTCTGGCATTACGACCTTTACCACAACGATGCTGTCCATAGATCAAATTATTTCGTGGATTGGATTTCACTTGATGACTGTCTACGGCTCCATTGCGTGTGCTCGGGGTAGAAGTTTTGTATAAATGTATTGCCGTGTTATTAAGTCTTTTGCTTTAAGTTCTTTTCTCTATAAGAGGTGGAATAGAATAACCCGGTTGAAGCGTAATGATCATACGTCTGTAATGCATTGTATGTCCCATAATAGGTCCCATCCTTCTACCCTTTCCCGGGAGTCGATGACTATTCATAGCTATTACCTTGACACCAAAGAATAGTTCGACCCAATGCTTTATTTCTGTCCTAGTTGATCCTGATTCGACATTAGAAGTATATTGATTGTTCCCCAATAACCGAAGACTTTTTTCTGTAAATACTGCATATTTGATTCCATCCATAAATCCATTTTCTTCCCTATGAGTTCCAGTATCGATAAGAATTCTAGTTCTTACTGTTCATATGTTATCGTATAAATATACCATACCAATTTGCTATGTATGGATGATGAGATTCCGTTGATACAGAGCCAATTCCAATAGACTTATTGAATGTTCCCATTGGCGTGCATCCAGCAGGAATTGAACCTACGAATTTGCCAATTATGAGTTGGGCGCTTTAACCATTCAGCCATGGATGCTTAACAGGAATCATCGTACATCGTGAATAACCAAATTCCAATTGAAATAAAATCTTTAGGAGGAGTCAATGAAGCGACATCAATTCAAATCCTGGATATTCGAATTGAGAGAGATATTGAGAGAGATCAAGAATTCTCACTATTTCTTAGATTCATGGAGAAAATTCGATTCAGCGGGATCTTTCACTCACATTTTTTTCCACCAAGAACGTTTTATGAAACTATTTGACCCCCGAATTTGGAGTATCCTACTTTCACGTGATTCACAGGGTGCAACAAGCAATCGATATTTGACGATCAAAGGTGTAGTACTGCTTGTAGTAGTGGTCCTTATATCTCGTATTAACAATCGAAAGATGGTCGAAAGAAAAAATCTCTATTTGATGGGGCTTCTTCCTATACCTATGAATTTCATTGGACCCAGAAAGGAGACATTGGAAGAATCTCTTTGGTCTTCCAATAGAAATAGGTTGATTGTTTCGCTCCTGTATCTTCCAAAAGGGAAAAGGGTTTCTGAGAGTTGTTTCATGGATCCGCAAGAGAGTACTTGGGTTCTCCCAATAAAGAAAAAGCGTATCATGCCTGAATCTAACCGGGGTTCGCGGTGGTGGAGGAACCGGATCGGAAAAAAGAGGGATTCTAGTTGTCAGATATCTAATGAAACCGTAGCTGGAATTGAGATCTCATTCAAAGAGAAAGATAGCAAATATCTGGAGTTTCTTTTTTTATCCTATACGGATGATCCGATCCGCAAGGACCATGATTGGGAATTGTTTGATCGTCTTTCTCCGAGGAAGAAACGAAACATAATCAACTCGAATTCGGGACAGCTATTCGAAATCTTAGGGAAAGACTTGATTTGTTATCTAATGTCTGCTTTTCGTGAAAAAAGACCAATTCAGGGGGAGAGTTTCTTCAAACAACAAGGAGCTGGGGCAACTATGCAATCCAATGATATTGAGCATGTTTCCCATCTCTTCTCGAGAAACAAGTGGGGTATTTCTTTGCAAAATTGTGCTCAATTTCATATGTGGCAATTCCGCCAAGATCTCTTCGTTAGTTGGG